ATTTCGTCGGCTCTAATTGTTACCATGAGTATAATTTTTTTTTTTTAGTTAAAGAAAAAAAACAATGCCTACAGGAAAAGGACTAATCAGTTATTTCTGCCATCGCCTCAAACGTGTCAATATTCTCACTAATGGTACGTAAATGTAACTCCTTGTTCAAAGAACTATTCAGAGTGCCTCGAGCTCCTTTTAAAACTTGTTGGAAAACCTGTTGTCGGACTTGCTGAACCGCCCTTTGGTGGTCAAAACGAATGGTTTCATTTTTGTAATTTTCTAATTCTTCCAAAGTCTTATAAGTTGACTTAATCAAATTCAATTTTTCTCGTTCTATCTCCGAGTATCCATTCACTCGAAATTGATCTGCTTCCCTTTCGACTTTCCGTAAGCGAGCCCGGGCTTTTTCCAGCCGTTGAATGGCCCCCCCCTGCAGTTCCTCTGAATTTCGAATAGTATTCAGGATCTTCCGTTTTCGATTATCTAATAAATCACTTAATGAAAGTAGATTATCTTTCCATTCATCTCAAAACTTACATGATCCCTTCCCGAACCAAACATGAATTTTTCGATTCATTTGGCTCTCACACTCAATTACTTCAACTTTTTAAGTATGGGGGCAATTCCCATATCTTTTTTTTTTAATGTAATGAGCCTATCCTCTACCTCTCTTCTCTATTCATATTCCAAGATGTCGCGACTAATCACTAATCCAAGACCAGAATATTTTGAGGACTCTTCTGACGGAACAAAACAAAAATATTGAATTGTCAGCAAAGTTGTTTCTTTTTTTCGTCAAATCCAAAGAATTCTTTTTACTTTATATTATACACAGGTCACCGATTCAGCATAAAAAGCGGTTGATTGAAATATTTCAAATATTTTGCATTCCAATAAAAGAAAAGGCTCAAAGGCTCAAATAATTTTATCGACATGAGTGTTTTATATCGAAAAAAAAACAAATTCCAATTATTCATTTTGCAAACATTTCTATTCTATATTAATATAGTAGTAGAAAGAGTACCATGCTGCGTCTGGACTTCAAACAGTTTGGTTTAGCTTTAACCATGTTAATGACCCCACACTATTGGTTTGGTTGATAGAGAATCAAAGCGGATTTACCAATGAATCACGAAATGCTATGGTTCTTAAATATGATTTGAAATTGATTCAGAAGTAATTCGCGGAATCGTGCACCTTTTTCGATCTAGTTATAATGAAAAAAAGTACAGCTGGTTGGATCCAGCCTATTCTTGAAATAAACAACTCGCACGCACTCCCTTTCCAAAAAAGATCAATACACCAAGGACTACACTTAGATTTATTGGATTTGTTGCTAAAATATCGGTATTAAACCCGAAACTCCCGGCAAATGACCAGCGAACCAAGGAAACGAAAGAATCGGTTATATTTTTCATATTATCTCCTCTTTTAGATAGACTAAAAAAAAATACGGAATTTGCATATTTATAGGATTAAACAAAGGGATTCGCAAATAAAAGCGCTAATGCTACAACCAGTCCATAAATTGTTAAAGCTTCCATAAAAGCCAGACTAAGCAATAAAGTACCTCGTATTTTTCCCTCCGCCTCGGGTTGTCTCGCGATACCTTCTACAGCTTGACCCGCAGCAGTACCTTGACCTACTCCAGGTCCAATAGAAGCAAGTCCGACGGCCAACCCAGCGGCAATAACAGAAGCGGCAGAAATCAGTGGATTCATGATAAGTTCCTCGCACTAAAATAAAGAAATAGTTAATGATACAATCGTCCAATGAAAATATGAATTATGACTTAATTATTCGATCGCTAAGATTCATCCAGTCGAAATAACTAAGAACTCGGAATTGAAGTAATAATAATATTAGTATTAAACCATAAAAGCTACTTCGATATCTCTTTTTTAGTTCCGATCCACAGGATTTTTGTGAATCCATACGACTTTTGTTCTTCCATTTCTTCTTTCCAAACTCTTTTTTTATTCTTCGTTCGTTAGTTTTCTTTATTTCATCGCTTTATTCATTCACATTCAATTCACAGGCAAAGACGAAACCGAAGAATTTCTATTGGAATCTCTATCTAAGTTCACAATAGTAGGGCGGATTAGATATATCTTTAGTTGATATATAACTATCAATATCTAATATCATATATACATGTATACATGTCTTTCTTCCATAACGTAAACCAACTATTCATATCTTCATATCTTAGATTCAAGCTATTCGTATCTTAAAGTCAATCGTATTCTAGAATCATTCTTGGAACCATACACAAGAGTTGGCTTAGAGTCATTAGATCCCATATACCAAATTATGTTCCCCTCTCCCAATCAACCCATTTTTTATGAATCTCGTTTGGCAAATCATTGCATAGAAATAAACATAAGTATTTTATTCCGGTAAGGTCATTCACTTTAATTATTTAATTATTTATTAATATTTTCTTTTGGTCAATCGTTGAATTGAATAAAATCAACTGAAATGGGAATCATTCTAGAAAGCATCTTTCTTTTTCTTTTTTTTTTTAATCACACACCGTGTAAATTGTGATACTATGATACTATAAGAATTTTTATATTAAGAATTTTGATTCAAATAATGACTCCTTATATTTGAATTGAATGATAATATTCATTGGCAGGAGTATGATATAATAAAGCCAAACATGAATTTTAGGAAAAAGATCTTTTTGATCTCTTTCCTTTTTTACAATTCCCCAATATCTGAATTTTTTTTCTATGACTCTTGGTCGTATATCCCGTATTTGTCTATTTCTATTTGTATATTGATGTTTCCTACGTGGATTATCTTTAGTTACGCATACACTGCGTTATTCTAAGCTAAAAAAAAAAAGAGACTATTTCGAAAACTAGTCAATGATGGCCCTCCATAGATTCGCCTATATAAGCCGCCGCTAAAGTTGCAAAAATAAGAGCTTGAATACCGCTTGTAAATAATCCAAGGAACATCACAGGTATAGGAACCACTAAAGGTACTAAAGAAACAAGAACAACAACTACTAATTCATCAGCTAATATATTCCCGAAAAGTCGAAAGCTAAGTGATAAAGGTTTTGTGAAATCTTCTAAAATGTTAATGGGTAAAAGAATTGGAGTCGGTTGAATGTATTTACTGAAATAACCTAATCCCTTTTTAGAAAGACCTGCATAGAAATATGCTACTGACGTGAGCAAGGCTAAAGCAACGGTAGTATTGATATCATTCGTAGGTGCAGCTAACTCCCCATGGGGTAACTGTATTATTTTCCAAGGTAAAAGAGCACCGGACCAATTCGAAACAAAAATAAATAGAAACATAGTTCCAATAAAGGGAACCCATGGACCATATTCTTCTCCAATCTGAGTTTTGCTCACGTCTCGAATAAATTCAAGGACATATTCGAAGAAATTTTGACCGGCAGTCGGAATAGTTTGTGGATTCCGAACAGCTATAAGGGCTGAACCTAATAAGATAGCAATTACAACCCAAGAAGTAATAAGTACTTGGGCATGGACTTGTAAACCTCCTATTTGCCAATAGAAATGTTGGCCTACTTCCACACCGGATATATCGTATAACCCTTTTAGTGTGTTACTGGAACATGATATAACATTCATATTGCCCTCTAACAGAAATAGAACTTTAAAAAGAATTATTTTGATTCAACCCTCTCCCTTTCGACTTGTATACTTTAATTAGAATTATCCGTTTTGAATACTCGCTAATCACACAATATCCACAGTTTTTTTTTAATTTCTTTTCTTTTATGCGATTCAAGAAGAGTAACCGATTCCAAAAATCCATGTAGTTACCAAAAAAATTTATTTATCTTATTATTAATCAAGGATTTCGTATATAGCTAGAACGACCCTCACAAATTGCAAATACAAATTTATTAAGAATTAATCGGATTGAAGCTATAGCCGTTTGCTGGAATCGAAATATCTGCGAGATCGGGGTCACAATTTGTATCGATTAAACAAATTGTTGGAATTACAAAAGCGATACATTCTCGAAGAGCCGTATATTCTTCTTGCTGATCAACGATGATTACAATATCCGGTACCCCCGTCATATATTGAATCCCGCCCGGATACGTTTGCAAGCGTGATAATTGTCTCTTCAGGATAGCTACATCTCTTTTTGGAAGACGGTTGAGTCTCCCCGTCTTTTGTTCCGCTCTCAAATCCCTGAACTTATGAAGTCTCGTTTCTGTAGTGGACCGATTCGTTAACATACCACCGAGCCTTTTTTTTTATTAATATAATATAATGACACCGGGTTCTTATTGCAGCTCGTGCTACTAAATCCGCTGCTTTATAACAAGCTTCTGATAAAAAACGAGCAGTTCTTGTCAGATTTGTAATATGAATACCTTTATGTTTTGCTGAGATATAAGGTGACATTCTAGGATTCCATTTCCTAGTACCATGACCAAAAGGAATTCCTGCTTCCATCAGCTCTTCAAAATGGATATTCCACTATCTTCTTGCCATTTCTCCCCATACTTCCTCTTTTTTTTTTATCAAAAAAAGATTTGATAAAAAAAAGAGACGAGGTGCCCTGAAATAAATAATTGTTCCAATGGAACCTTCTCTTCTACCAGAGATTGGCCATTGATACACAATCCAGGCCATTCATTACTTTCGATTCGTTATTATCTTTCTTTTCTTACTATTAAGAAATCAAAGGATCAAAAATAGTTAAGAGAATCCGCTCCTTAGGACTCATTAAATCCTCTAAATGATTGTTCTAATGTATCATGTAAAGTCTTTGAAATGCAAAAGTCTAATAATTCTCTGTGGTGTAAGAAAATATCTATCATCCCCCCCCCGAATAAATTCTTTTTTTTGTTTTCAAAAGAATATTGTTATGCTGCCGTGAACAGTGCACTAATGCTTTGAATCCGGTACCAACGGGTATCATCCCCCCTAGAACAACGTTCTCTTTCAGGCCTTTCAACCAGTCGATACGACCCCGGAGAGCTGCTTTTGCTAAAACCCGAGCGGTTTCTTGAAAACTTGCTTCAGATATAAAACTTTGAGTATTCAGAGATGCTCTCGTTATTCCCAATAATATAGCTCGATAACAGATCGCTTCTTCCAAAGCACGCCCCGTTCGCTCCGCTCGTAACAATCCAATAAGTTCGCCGGGTAAAAAAATATTAGACATTCCATCTTCTGAAACCAACACTTTTGATGTTATTTGACGTACAATAATTTCGATATGTCTATTATGGATTTGGACCCCCTGGGATCGATAAACCTTTTGGATCTTATTAACCAAAGAGATACGACTTTGCACTATAGTTAGCTCAGCACCAATTAAGAATCCCCAAGGAATCCCAAGAATTCTTGTTATACGCGCGTTCCAACCCTCAACTCTTTTTTCTAGGTTCATCGATATTGAATCAATCGAACGCACTTCTAACACTTGTTCTACTTTTGGAAGACCCTGCGTTATATCACCAGATCTTGATTTTTCATATATAAATGTAATTAATGTATCTCCTTCATAAAGGATTTCTCCATAATGCCCATGAACAGTTGCTCCTGGAGTAGCCAAATAAGGCTTAGCTGATCTTATTACTACAGAGCCAGCTTGAACAATTAAAACTTGACCTGATTTGAGGTGTGGTCCATTTGTGGCTATACATATATTTTCACAAATAAACTGCCCAAGACTCATTATTGTGGACATTTCCCCACAATAATTATGATGGATAAAATACCAATTCAAATTAAATGGATTCAAAACAATCTTACTGTCTGGATCAGGATTATAAATTCTCTCGTTTTCATCCATTAAATAAAATTTACGTACTTGAAAAGTCTGTTTTAAATTATCAAGTTTCAAATAGTTAGTTACCGAAATCGGATTATAAGGTATTAAATAGTAAAATGAATAAAAATTCGCAATTTGAAGGACTGTTCCTAAGGGTCCCAACGAATTCCTAATTGGAATTAGAGGATCTTTTTGAATGTGAATTGATTGCTTTATCACATTATGATATTTGATATCGTTGAATGGACCCATTCGAAAACAATTAGATGATGACAAAATTATCAAAGATTGGCATTCCTTATTTCTATTCAACAAGGTATGAATAGTTCCTTGATTTTGTCTAAGTGATTGTTGAACCCTTGCCTTGAAATAAATGGAGTAAAAAGGATTTATATTGGTGCGATCTGGACCATTATCAGAGATCAATCCTGGACTTGACGGAGCATTCCTTTTTCTGATATACAAAATATGGGATTGCACTAAGTCGATTCTTAGGAAATCTCGAGTCATACCATTTGTACTTACTTCAACAAAGGAAGCACAGACCTCTTCGACGGAAGAACTTTTTTTGTCTTGGTCCCAATTCAAGACTAAACAAGTTCGAACTAATTGAATACTTGTGTCAGAAATACCCCGAAAGGGTTTGCCCCTTCCATAAAGGATATAATTGACAACTCGAAGGTGCATATTATCCTTTTCCCGCAGCAGATCCTGGGGGAAGAGTGTTGCTAAATTGATACCGTTCGCTATTTCATATGTGACTACGGGTCGAACCAAAACAAAATGCTTTTTCTTGGTAGGTGTGATCCGTTGGACATAGATCCATTTTTTCAATTTTTTTGATTCCCGGGTGGATTCCTTAAGTTCTTTTTTTCCCGTTTCCGGCGGTATCAAGATGCCACTGTGTCGGGATATCTTATCCGTTTCCCCAGGAAAATGGATATCCCCAGAAAAAATTTGGAGTTCAATCTTTTTTTTTTTTTTCTCCACTCGGACCAATCCGCCCACTTGGCTTCTTCTATTTAAAGCGATTAGGGTATCTACTCCAATGATACTATTATTCCGTACCATTACGTAAGAAGATTCGGGTAAAATATGCACTTCCTCGGGAATGAAAAAAAAGCGATCAATTTTCATTTGAAATTTTGGCTTAATTTTTTTGACTCCTCGATACTCAATCAAGCCCTCTTTTTTGACGATTGAATGCGCCCCTACAGTCCCATATTTAGTAATTCCTGAATTCTTTCTTCTGTATCGAGGATCATCAAAATAAGCAAGAATACTATTTTTACGGAAAATGCCCTTTATGGGTATTTCAATCGAGATACCTGAATGGGGCATTAGTTCTTTCTCTTGTTCTTGAATGGATTGGAACGGAATGCAAAATTGATTTCTTCGCCTTTTTGCCAATAAATCAGAATTCTTGTGGAGAATTGCAGGATGTATGAGATTACAATGACCAATACCTATGATTCGATTAAATCCCGAATAATCAAAAATATCATCTTCTTTTTTATCAGAAAAATCTGACCTAACTAATTGGTGTCTCACTTGATCATTATTCACTGAGAGGCTAGAAATATATCTTCGTTCGACAGAATGAGAATGGACGTTCAGTTGATCTTGATCCTTGTGGAGTGAAAAAGAAACTACACCGGATCTGCACGAACCTCCTGATAATATCCATAAATGACTTGTTTTTGGTAAGAGCCGGACATTACT